TTTATAAACTTCAGTTTAATGATAAAATTTAATAAAAAATAAAACATTTTATTTACTAAATAATTACACTATAATATTAACATCAAAAAAAAAAAATGAACTTATTCTAGTAGTATTTTTACTTTACTATAAGTGACAATAGCATCTAAACACTGTTTATTTTTTCGTTTTATGTATTCATTTTGAGGGGGTGGTGTGTTTAGATGCTCTCATGACTTAACTTACGCACGCGGTTTATTATAGTATACATATATAATATATATATATTAATAATATGTATATTATATATATACATATTAATATATATAATATATTTATATATATATGTATACATATATTATATATATCATATAATTCTCTTTATAAATAAAGAGAATTATATATATGATAATCATATATAGATATATAATAAATTATATAATATATACATATAATTATATGTATACATATATATATATATATAATAGTAATATAAATCCTTAATTCTTATGTTTTTCTCTTTTATAGGTAAAAAAAAAAGAGAAAAACATACTCTCCTCCCCCCAGCCAGCTGGCCCCCTCCATGAAAGTTTGATTCTTGCTTAGATATTAGTTTTTTAAAAAATTTACATGCAATTTTGATAGTGTAAATAATTATTATAAAATTTTATTTTATGTCGCAGTAACTAATATTAAACTACTTATTATTAAGGTTTAGTTATTTAAATTCAAGGCTTGAATTAATTTGTGCCAGCATTCGCGGTTATACTCTAAAGTTTAATTAATATTTTTGGTGAAAATTAATTTTTATTTTTTATATTAAAATAATAGATTTTATGGGGGTAAAATCTTTATTTTTATATTTAAAATTAATTATTATTATCTCAAAGTATTTTTTATCACCTGGATTAGATACCCAGTTTTATTTTTGGGGCTTTTCCATAGTAGTAACTTTTAAAACTTAAAGAATTTGGCGGTAAATTATTCTTTACAGAGGAACCTGTTTTATAATCGATAGTCCACGTTTCTTCTTACTAATTATTTATTTATATACCGTTGTTTTTAAAATTAGTCTTAAGACTAATTTTAAATCTTTTATAAGGAAAAAATCAAATCAAGGTTTAGTTATTAATTAGGAAAAATTGGTTACAATAATTTAAAATTACACTTTATATTTATGTTGTAAATATAGTAAGTTGGATTTGTAAGTAAAATATTTATTTTATCTCATTTGGAATAGTTCTAGTTTATGTACACATCGCCCGTCATTCTCGTTATAAGATGAGACAAGTCGTAACAAAGTAGATTTGCTGGAAAGGAGGTCTTGAAAGTAAAATATAGCTTAAGTAAAGTGTTTTACTTACACTGAAATGATCGTTTTTAATTAAAATGTATTTTATTCTGTTTTATAGATTTTAATTAAAGGCTTTTTTCAATTTAGTCTTTAAAAAAATATTTTTTTTTTATGTTTCAGTGTTGTAAATTTAAAATAATAGTTAAATAATATAAAGTTTTAATATAATACAAATTACCTTTTGTATTAGGGAATATTTAATTTTTGTATTATTTATTTTTCTCGAAAAATAAATAGCTATAATAATGTAAAAAGTAGTAGAATTTATTTTTGAATACTTTATTATGGAGGAGAAATTTTATTTCGGTTTATTTTATATCTAGTTTTTTTTAAAATAAATTTAATTTAACTTTAATAATTTAACTTATTAATTTATAATGTGTTATATATTGAGGTTAATATTTAAAGGGATAATCTTTTAAATATATATTACTAGCAATTTTATTTTAATTAAATTATTTAATTTAAGCTCAGAAACAGCTACTTTTAAAGTAAGTTAAATTTTAGAATCTTTTAATTAATTTATTTTCTGATAAATTCTAGTTTTATTTTTAAAAGTTTGTATTTAATTATTATATTTTTAGCTATAATGATATTATGATTAATATTTTATCTTTTATTTTTTTATTAATTTATAATAAATTATATGAACTCGGCAATAATAAATTTGAATGTTTAACAAAAACATTTCTTTTAATTTGGTTTTAAAGTATAGTCTGCCCACTGAATTTTTAAAGGGCCGCGGTATTCTGACCGTGCAAAGGTAGCATAATCATTAGCCTTTTAATTGAAGGATTGAATGAATGGCTTAACAATTTTATTCTTTACTTAATTTATAATATGAAACTTAATTTATAGTAAAAATTCTGTAGATTTCTCAAAAGACGATAAGACCCTATAGATCTTTATTATAATCTGGAACACGCAATTTGGGGGAATTGCGTGTTCCAGATTATAATTTTATTGGGGCAATATTTAGAATAAAAATAATTTCTTTTTGTTATTTAATTAAATTTTTAATCCAATGTTTTGAATTTAAAAAGTTACCTTAGGGATAACAGCGTTATATTTTTGGAGAGTTCTTATCGATAAAATATCTTGCGACCTCGATGTTGAATTAAAGTTTCTGGTTAGGGCAGCATTTAATTAAGATAGTCTGTTCGACTATAAAAACTTTACATGATTTGAGTTCAAACCGGCGTAAGCCAGGTTGGTTTCTATCTTTGAGAAAAGTCTAGTTTTTTTAGTACGAAAGGATCAAACAATTTTAACAATTAGCTAATTTGGCAGAAATTGTTTTTGATTTAGAATCTTTATATTTGAGTTAAAATACTTTAATTTAGTAGATTATTGACTTTCTTTTTATTTTTCTTTCATACCTTCTTTTATTGATTGGTGTTTTGATTAGTGTGGCTTTTATGATTTTACTGGAGCGAAGGGTATTAGGCTATATTCAACTACGTAGGGGTCCCAATAAAGTTGGGTTTGTAGGGGTTATTCAATCTTTTAGAGACGCTATTAAGCTGTTTATTAAGGAACAGTTTTTTCCTAATAAAAGAAACTTTATAGTTTATTATTTTTCTCCCGTTGCCTCTTTATTTATTGTTTTATTTTTATGGGCATTAATGCCCATAAAAATAAATACTGTTAATTTAATGTTTGGGGGGCTTTTCTTTTTTTGCTGCACTAGATTTGGAGTTTATTGTTTGATTGGTAGAGGGTGGTCTTCTAATTCTAATTATGCCCTTATTGGTGCTATTCGTGGTATTGCACAAACAGTTTCTTACGAAGTAAGAATAGCTTTAATTTTTTTGAGCTTAATTTTTTTAATCAACTCCTACAATTTTTTCTCTTTCTTTTATGATCAAAGTGCTGTATGATTTATTCTTTTTTTTTTACCTATTTTTTTTTGTTGGTACACTTCTATGTTAGCAGAGACTAATCGAACTCCTTTTGATTTTGCAGAGGGGGAGTCCGAGTTAGTCAGAGGATTTAATGTTGAATACTCAAGAGGGGGGTTTGCACTCTTATTTTTAGCTGAGTATGCTAGAATTATTTTTATAAGTTACTTTATTCTTATTTTACTTTTTGGGGGGCTTCAATTTGGATTTATTCTAAATAATTCTATAGGAATGTTTTTTATTTTTAGTTTTTTATGAATTCGTTCTTGTCTCCCTCGGTATCGGTATGATAAGCTAATAAACTTGGCCTGAAAAATTTATTTACCTGTATCTCTTTTTTTTATAGTTTTTTATGTTTTTTTAAAGGTTTTATCTCTATATAGTGGTTTTTTAAATTTTAAAAGAAAAATTAAAAACTAGTAAAGGAATTAAACCTTTTTGATTTGTTTTCAAGACAAATGCTTAATCAATCAGCCAACTAATTATAATATCAACTTATCTCAAGTTTTTTGCGTGATGGGGTTAATAATGAAGTACATAAAGTATACTACTGTAAGTATTTGTCCTAACAAAATGTAAGGGTCTTCTACAGGTCGAGCTCCAATTCAGGTTAATAAAATAACAATATTTAATAAAGACCAAAATATAAATTTATTTATAGGATAAAATTGAGTGCCTGCTATTTTAGTTTTTTGAGTAAAAGGTAGGATAAATAAAATGGCAATCGAAAGCACTAACGCAATCACTCCTCCTAATTTGTTTGGGACTGACCGTAAAATTGCATACGCAAATAAAAAATATCATTCTGGCTGAATGTGAACAGGTGTAACTAATGGGTTTGCTGGAATGAAGTTTTCGCAGTCTCCTAGTAAATAGGGAGAGATTATTCTTATTATTACTAATGCTCACACTATAACAATGAAGCCAAACACATCCCTTGTCGAAAAAAATGGGTGAAATCTAATTTTTTCTGCTCTTGAGTTAATTCCCACAGGGTTATTAGATCCTGTTTGATGTAAAAATAGTAGGTGAACTATTACCATAGCTGCAATAATAAAAGGAAGCAAAAAGTGTAAAGAAAAGAATCGAGTTAGAGTAGCGTTATCAATTGCAAACCCCCCTCAAACCCATTGAACTATAGTAGTTCCTAAGTAAGGAACTGCAGATAAAAGATTGGTGATTACTGTTGCCCCTCAAAATGATATTTGTCCCCATGGAAGGACATATCCTACAAATGCAGTTCCTATGACTAGGAATAAAATTAGTACCCCTACTGCTCAAGTTTCCTTGTATAGGTAAGAAGAATAGTATATTCCTCGTCCGATATGTAAATAAATGCAAATAAAAAAGAATGAAGCTCCGTTGGCATGCATTACTCGTAACAATCAGCCATAGTTGACGTCTCGTATAATATAAATAACTCTTGAGAATGCTAGTGTCACATCTCCTGCATAGTGTATGGCTAGAAATAAACCGGACACAATTTGAATGCCTAGGCATACCCCTAAAAGAGATCCAAAATTTCATCAGGCAGAAATATTTATTGGCGTGGGAAGATCTACTAAGGATCCATTAATAATTCTAATTAAAGGGTGTGTTTTTCGTAAGTTTTTCATTAGTTCTTAGTTATTCGAATGGGCCCTATATTATTTCCTGTAATCTTTACGACTACAATTAAAGTGATTAGAGATAAAATATTCCAATTAGAGTTGGGGTATGTAGTTTCAGATATTATTTTATAAAAGTTTTTTACTATTCTAACTTCTTGTGAAGAGGTAAACTGAGAAGAAATAGCTGTTATTAAAATAATAGTGGGGATAATAAATTTTAAGTTAATTTTAACTTTAAAGTTTTCGTTGGAGGCTAGGCTACAGATGTAGATGAATAATACTATTAGCCCCCCTAAGAAAATCAAAAATAAAATGTAAGAGAATCAAGAAGTATTATTAATTATTCACACAAGTAAGCAGATAAAGATTGTCTGTATGATGATGTTTACCATTAAAAGCATCGGGTGATTTAAATTAACAAAAATTATTCTCAGCAGTATAGGTACTATGTAAATATATATAAATTCAAGATTTATTTAAAGAATAATATAAACTTTGGAAGTTTAAGTTAAGTAAATAACTTTTTCTTGGAGTTTATTCAAATATTTTTGATTTTTGATTTACAAGACCAATATTTTTTTTTAAATTAAATAAACTTATTTTAATAGTTTACTTCATTATATTACTTAGAGGAATATATATTTTTAGTTCTAAGCGTAAGCATCTTTTGTTAACTCTTTTAAGTTTAGAATTTATGGTTTTAGCTATCTTTATATCTATTTTTATTATGCTTAGTTCATTTCACTTTTTTTTTAGCCTTTTATATTTAGTTTTTGCTGCTTGTGAGGGGGCCTTGGGTCTTTCTATTTTAATTAGAATAAGACGGTCCTACGGAGGAGATTATTTTAGTGTTTTTAACTTTGGTTAATGATTATTTTAATTTTTGTGTCATTGTTTTTTATAGTCGGGTTTATGGGATGGCAAAAAAAGGTTTACTTGAGTGCTATTTTAATGCTTTTTTTTTATACCCGTTTTCCATGTTATTTTGATTTTTATTTTATATCTTTATTTATCGATATTATTTCTTTTTCTCTTATCTTTTTGTCTTTTTGACTTACTATTCTTATAGTGTTTTCTAGCTATATAGTAATTTATAATAAAACAAGAAGAAATTTTTATTTGTTTTTAATCTTTTTGTTAATAGTTGTTTTAATTCTTAGTTTTTCTTTTTCTAGCTCCCTGCTTTTTTATTTTTTTTTTGAGTTTTCTTTGATCCCAACCTTATTAATAATTATAGGTTGGGGCTATCAACCTGAACGACTTCAGGCTTCTATTTATTTCTTATTCTATACGCTGTTTGGGTCTCTGCCTCTTTTATTAGTGTTATTTTTTATAAACGGGTATGGGGGTAGATTTTTATTTTTCCAGATGAATTTTATCTCGAGCCCCAGAGAAATATTTAATTTTATTATTCTTCTGTTTATTATGCTAGCCTTCTTAATTAAGATGCCTATATATTTATTTCATCTGTGACTTCCTAAGGCTCATGTTGAGGCACCCGTTGCAGGGTCAATAATTTTGGCTGGGGTTTTGCTTAAGCTAGGGGGTTATGGTATCTGTCGCGTTCTTAGATCTGTTTCTTTTATAGTATCTTATATTAGATCTTGAATTATTAGTTTAAGCCTCGTTGGAATATTGTTTGTGGGCTTTATTTGTTGTCGTTTAAATGATTTTAAAGCTTTAATTGCCTATTCTTCTGTTGCCCATATGGGCTTGGTGCTTGGGGGAATTATTTCTTTTTATTCATGGGGTTATTCGGGAGGGCTTTTAATAATAGTCAGCCATGGTTTAGGTTCTTCTGGTTTATTTTGTATTGTTAATATATACTATGAGCGTATTTCTAGTCGTTCTCTTTTTTTAAATAGGGGGTTATTAATTTTAATTCCCGGGTTTGGTTTAATAATCTTTATATTATCTGCAGCTAATATTTCGGCTCCCCCTACTATTAATCTTTTATCTGAAATTTTTTTAATATTTAGTGTATTAGGCTATAGTAAAATTATAGTTTTAATTTTTCCTATCGGCTCTTTTATAGGGGCGGTGTTTACTATCTATATATTTTCATATTCACAGCATGGTAAGAATTTTAATTCTATGTTTAGTTGGCTGTCTTCTAGTTCCCGTGAGATTCATACCCTTTCTTGTCATCTAATTCCTATTAATTTACTTTTATTTAAAAGAGTGAGTATGTTGTTTATTTAACATTTGAATAGTTTATTTTAAAATATGAATTTGTGGAGTTCAAGATAACATAAAGTTTTCAGGTAATTAAGTTACTTTCCATTTGTTTTTATTTAGGGTTGATATTATTTTCTATCAGCATAGTCAGCGTTTATTTAAGTTTAATTTTTTATAGCTCTTCTTTTACTTTATTTTTGGAGTGGGAGATTTTAAATTTTAATAGCTTTTCAATAGTTATGCTTTTTTTATTAGATTGGATAAGACTAAGTTTTATAAGTGTTGTTTTATTAATTTCTAGTATAGTTTTATTTTATAGTCACAGCTATATAAAAGGAGATTCTAACCTAGTGAAGTTTATTTTTTTGGTTTTTTTATTTGTAGTTTCAATAATTTTTATAATTATAAGTCCCAATTTAATTAGTATTCTTTTAGGGTGGGATGGATTAGGGTTAGTGTCATATTGTTTAGTAATTTACTATCAAAATAATAAGTCTGCTAATGCGGGTATAATTACTATTCTATCAAATCGTATTGGAGATGTTGCTATTTTGTTAGCGATTTCTTGAATATTAAATTTTGGGTCTTGTAATTTTTACTTTTTGCCCCTACTTTATAGTAATAGCTTAATGCTTATTCTTTTATTTTTAATTACTATTGCAGCTATAACTAAAAGAGCCCAAATTCCTTTTTCTGCCTGGCTTCCAGCTGCAATAGCAGCTCCAACCCCAGTCTCTTCTTTGGTGCATTCTTCTACTTTAGTAACGGCTGGGGTTTATCTACTTATTCGTTTTAGAAACGTTATTAATTTTCATTTTGTTCTCTTTGTTATTGCAGTTTCTACAATAATTATAAGAGGGGTTGGGGCTAATTATGAAACAGACCTTAAAAAAGTAATTGCTTTATCTACTCTTAGTCAACTAGGGGTTATAATAATAATTTTATCGCTAGGTATGGTTGAGCTATCCTACTTTCATTTATTAAGCCACGCTATATTTAAATCTTTATTATTTTTGTGTGCTGGGTTTTATATTCACTCTATGGGGGATTGTCAAGATATTCGATTTTTAGGCTCTCTTTGAATTGGGTCTCCTATTATTTCTTTATTTTTTTTTGCTTCTTCTATCTCTCTATGTGGGTTTCCTTTTATAGCAGGGTTTTATTCTAGGGACATAATTTTGGAGTTTTTTTTTATGGGCAGCATAAATTTATTTATGCTTGTTATTATTTATTTGGCTACTATTCTTACATTAATGTATTCTATTCGTTTAATAGCTTTTGTTTTTATAGGCCTCTTATCTTATAAAACTGTGGTAAATAAACAAGATGACCTGGGCATAGTGTTACCCATGAGTATTCTTTTTATTTTATCTATTGTAGGGGGTTCCACAATGTTTTGAACGTTTTTTCCCCAATCCTTTATTTATTTGTCTTTTTATATAAAAATTATAGTTTTAATCAGATTAACCCTAATTTTTTTATTTGTAATGAACAAAATTATACTAAAGTCTTATATTACTAAATCTTCTTTTTTTATTAGACTAATATGAGGCCTTCCTTACATCTCTTCAATAATATTTATTAATTTACTTCACTCTGGTCTAAAATACTTAAGTTTTTTTGACCAGGGGTGGCTCGAGTTTTTTGGAGGAAAAAAAAGATACTCTCTTATAACCCAAAAAACCGGTTATATCGATAAATTTAATACCTTAGGGGTAAAAAATTATTTACTTTTTTTCCTTTTAGTGAGTGTGATATCTTGCCAGTTTATTTAATTTAAATAGCTTAAAATTAAAGCATAGTGTTGAAGTTACTAGGATAGTTTCTAACTTTTGAATTTTTTAAAAAAATATTAAATTTATTTATATAATGAAAATATATTGTTTTTTTTCTTAAACTACATTAAAAAGGAAACATAGGAGTTTAACCCATAGACTTTTAAGTTAGCGGCTTAAAGTTGATCTTCTTTCCTTTATTTTAAGGAATAAAACTTATTCTTATGGCCATTAACAGTGACTAACTATTAATTAGTTTCCCAAAAAAAAAAAAAAAGAGGGGTTTCATAAACCTAGTTTTCAGGTCGAAATTGAATGCTTAAAGCTTCCTATTTAAAAGTAGATCTTATAGATACTTTTTACATGCAAAATAAATGTTATTTTTAACTACTACTCTACTTTTGTCAGTCTAGGGAGCCTTCATTTCATTCGTGGATTGTACCAACAATTAAAATTAAAATGAACAATAAAGTTAAGCCAAGTCATATTTCTTGCTCCATTCAGTTAAATAAAATAGGCATGGGGATAATAATAGTGATTTCTACATCAAAAATTAAGAAAATAACAGCCAAAAGATAGAAGTGTAATGAAAAGGGTAGCCGAGACATTCTTTTAGGGTCGTAACCGCACTCAAAAGGACTAATCTTTTCGCGAGAAAAGATTCTTTTAGTAGAAATTGAAGAGTTTAGAACGATTAAGATTACTGAAAGAGCTAAAGCTAGAAAAAAGATCATAAAAATTATGCTTTCCTAAATAGGACTCTTTAATTGGAAGTTAAAATTACTTTGTATAATAAAAGCATACTTTATGACCCCCATCAATAAATATTTATATAAAGAAATAGTCATACCACGTCTACAAAATGTCAGTATCAAGCGGCAGCTTCAAATCCGAAGTGGTGTCTTCTAGAAAAGTGAGCTTCATTTATTCGTATAAGACAAATTAATAAAAAAGTAGTCCCAATAATAACATGAAGGCCATGAAATCCAGTTGCTATAAAAAATGTTGCTCCGTACACAGCATCTGAAATATTAAAATTAGCCTCCCAATACTCAAGCCCCTGTAGTCTAGTGAAGTATACCCCTAATATTAATGTTATTACAAGACTTAAGTTAGCTTGTCTAAAATTGTTTTCAATAATAGAGTGGTGTGTTCAGGTAACAGTTACTCCTGAAGATAATAAAACAATAGTGTTTAGCAGGGGAATTTGAAATGGGTTAAAAGGTATTACACCTAAAGGTGGCCATAATAAACCAATTTCTACGCTAGGGGATAGTCTTCTATGAAAAAAAGCTCAAAAAAAAGATAAAAAGAAAAAGATTTCTGATACAATAAATAAAATTATACCTCACTTTATTCCTGATACTACATTAAATGTGTGTAATCCTTGAAAAGTTCTCTCTCGCGAGACGTCACGTCATCACTGGTAAGATGTGATAATTAAAATAATAATACCTAAAATTATTAGCTCTATATTTATAGAGTGAAATCATTTAACTAGGCCAGATGTTAATGTTAGCGCTCCAATAGAAGCTGTAACGGGCCATGGGCTTTGATCTACTAGATGAAAAGAATGATTTTTTTTTACTATCATTAATGATCAGAGATCTCTCTAGTGTATAAGGTTACTAAAACTGAAAACACGTAAGATTGAATAATTGATACTGAAAGCTCTAGGGCTAAAAGTATTATTTGAGCTAATACTACTATACTTATAATTAATATTGGGGCCCCCACTGCTTGATTTCCTAGGAGTGTTATTAGTAAGTGTCCTGCAATTATATTTGCTATTAATCGTACAGCTAGGGTTATTGGGCGAATAGTATTACTAATAGTTTCAATTAATACTATAAATGGTATAAGAGCGGTAGGCGTTCTTTGAGGAACTAAATGAGCAAACATATGTATAGAATAATTTATTCATCCATACAACATTAAGGCTAGTCATAAAGGCAAAGCTAACGATAAAGTAATAGTTATGTGACTAGTTGAATTAAAAATGTACGGAAATAACCCCAAAAAATTATTCACTAAAATGAAGGTAAATAACATAATTAATAGGGAAGTAATCCCTTTACTTGATGTTGGGCCAATAATTGTCTTAAATTCTTCGTGTAGCGTAAAAAGTATTTTTTTAATTAAAGTATTAAATTTAAAAGAGCTTTTTCAATATTTAGGGGTCATCACTAGGATAACAATAAATAATGCTACTCAATTATTTAAAATCTTAAAAGAAGACGTAGGATCAAAAATAGAAAATAAGTTTCTTATCATGTTCAATTGTTTTGTTCTACTCCCTTAAAATTTAAGGTCTTATTTATCTTAACTGAAGACTCTAGATAAAAATAGTTTTTTCTTGCGGTGGTTAAAGCTCCGATAGTTGATATAATAAATAAAATTTCTCATACTAGAGGTGATATTTGTGGAATTAAGAAATATCTTTAAGATAATTTAGATCTGACACTTCTACGTTATTATTTTAACTAAATTCTTTCATTAAGAGCAAACTATGCTATGGGATGATTTAAGAGATCAGTGCTTATTTTGTTTCAGCCACTTAATGTTAAGCTATTTTTTTAACTCAAGCTAAGAAATTTTTTGTTGTAGAGGATTCAATTGAAATAGGCATGAAGCTATGATTTGCACCACAAATTTCTGAGCATTGACCGTAAAATAATCCTGGTCGATTAGTAAAAAAACTAATTTGATTTAATCGGCCGGGCACAGCATCTACTTTAACCCCTAGGCTGGGGACTGTCCATGAGTGTAAAACATCTGCTGCCGTAATTAAATTACGGACCTGTGTTATTATAGGGATTACAGTTCGGTTATCTACATCAATTAATCGGAAAGAGTTATCCGCTATTTCTGTTAGTGGTACTATATATGAGTCAAATTCTAAAGAAGAAAAATCGGAATACTCATAAGATCAGTACCATTGATGTCCAATAGTTTTAATTGTAAGGGAAGGTTTATATACTTCGTCCAATAAATAAAGTAGTCGAATAGATGGAAATCCAATAAATAGCAAAATAACTGTTGGTACAACAGTCCAGAATAGTTCTAGTGAATGCGATTCTAACATTATTCTATCTATATCCTTATTTGTAGTCGTCTTAAAGAGATTATATCCTACAATGGTAATAATTAAAATCAGAATTGTTATTGCATGATTATGGAAAAAAATTAATTGTTCCATTAAAGGTGAAGATGCATTTTGGAAATTTAAAGCTGATCATGTAGATATGCCTAAAAAAGATTTTATTCTTATGGATGAATTTTAAGCTCACTACAATTTTCTGCCACATTAGAACTTAACCAGTAAAGTTAATTCAATGTAAGAGTGATCAGAGGGAGGGGTGTTTTGTAATCATTCAATAGAAGGAGAAGTTAAAAAGTTTCTATTAACTATTCGATTCGAAGATAAGGCTTCTCATAGAATAAATATGAATATAATCACTGCAATTACTGATGTGTAGCTTCCAACTGAAGACACAATATTTCATATGGCATACGCATCTGGGTAGTCGGAGTATCGACGGGGCATTCCATTTAACCCTAAAAAATGTTGAGGGAAAAAAGTTATATTTACTCCAATAAATATTGTAATAAATTGAATTTTTAGCCAGTTTGAATTTATAGAAGTTCCTCTTAATAGCGGGAATCAATGAATTAGTCCTCCTATAATAGCAAACACTGCCCCTATTGATAGAACATAGTGAAAATGAGCAACTACATAATAGGTATCATGTAAAACAATGTCAATAGAAGAATTAGCTAAAATAATACCTGTGAGCCCACCAAGGGTAAATAAAAAAACAAATCCCAGGCTTCATATTAATGAGGGGGTAATAGTTAGGTTTGCTCCTTGAAGAGTTGCAATTCAACTAAAAATTTTCACTCCTGTTGGAATTGCAATAATCATTGTAGCTGCTGTAAAGTATGCTCGAGTATCTACGTCTATTCCTACTGTAAATATATGATGTGCTCACACAATAAAACCTAACAGTCCAATTGCTATTATAGCATAAATTATTCCTAGCTGGCCAAAGGTTTGTTTTTTACCTCTTTCAAATGTGATAATATGGGAGATTATTCCAAATCCAGGCAAAATTAAAATATATACTTCTGGGTGCCCAAAAAATCAGAATAAGTGTTGATATAGAATTGGATCTCCTCCCCCAGCAGGGTCAAAGAAGGCAGTATTTAAATTTCGGTCTGTTAAAAGTATAGTAATAGCCCCAGCCAAAACAGGAAGAGATAATAAAAGTAAAATAGCTGTTAAGAAAACCGATCATACAAATAATGGAGTTCGGTCTCAAGTTATTCCCGGGGAACGTATATTAATAATTGTAGTAATAAAATTAATAGCCCCTAAAATTGAAGACACTCCAGCTAAGTGTAGGCTAAAGATTGAAAGATCTACTGAACCTCCAGCGTGGGACACATTAGATGCTAAGGGAGGATATACAGTTCATCCAGTGCCGGCTCCTCTTTCTACTAGCCCGCCTGCTAATAATAATGTCAAAGAGGGAGGAAGAAGTCAAAATCTTATGTTATTTATTCGGGGGAATGCCATATCAGGGGCGCCGATTATTAAAGGTACTAATCAATTTCCGAATCCTCCGATTATAATAGGCATAACTATAAAAAAAATTATAATAAAAGCGTGTGCTGTAACTATTACGTTATAAATTTGGTCGTCTCCAATTAATCTGCCAGGTTGTCCTAATTCTAATCGAATTAATACTCTAAAGGCAGTCCCAACTATTGCGGATCAAAATCCGAAGATCAAATATATAGTTCCAATGTCCCTATGGTTTGTTGAGAATATCCATCGAATTAGAAGAGTGTCTGATGAAAGGTGTTAAACTGTAAATTTAATTAAGAGTATAAGGCTCCTTTTCTTAATCTATTCCCATGGGTGAACTGCAAATTCAGCTTTCTTTTAAATTAAAAAGGTAGGTTTTAAAAAAAAATTTACAAGGATGTTTCTTATATAATAAACTTTGAAGGCTTATAGTTTTATTAACTTAAAATTTTAAGTTAATAAAACTATAAGGGGGGAGATAGTGTTTATAAATAATCTTATCCATAAGAATATGTGCGTTTTAGTGGTGTTTATTTTCACATTTTTTTTACTTGCGTTATAAGAAGCTATAAAGATTGAGTAGCACAGACGAGTGTAGTAAAGCAAAGATACAAAAGAAGCTCTTAAAAGAATTACTATCGAAGAAATTAGCTTTATAAGAATTATTTTTTTAATTACTACTAACTTTCCTATAAAACCTAAAAATGGTGGTAAGCCTCCTATAGATAAGATGTTTATTGAGAAAGTTAGTTTTCTTGTGTTAGTTAAATATATTTTTATTAAATCTGATACTTTTTTTACTTTAAAGATATATAATCATAAAAAAAAACCAAGCATAATTAATGAGTAAAGTAAAAAATAGACTATCCAAGTTTTTACGCTAATAACCACTCCGGAGATTATTCAGGCCCCATGGATTATTGATGAATATGCTACTAACCCTAATAATGGATTTTGGTTTAAGCCTCCTAGGGCACCTACAAAAGCTCTAACTGCAAGAAATAAAAATAATAGGTTAGAGTTAGAATAAGATAAAAATATGAAGGGGGCAATTTTTTGCCAGGTCAAAATTAAAAAAGATTGTGTCAGTCTTGTAAACTCTAAGACTTGGGGGAGTCAGAATTGGAATGGGGGGATTCCAGACTTTATGATTATGGCTAAGGTGAACGCATCATTTCTTATTCTTATACTGGGGGAATATAAAGAATAATAAATTACAATAAAGGAAGTGATAATAATAATTGAGGCAAAAGTTTGAACTAAGAAGTATTTAATTGCCGAGCTAGTTGAATTTAAGTTAATTTTATTAATTAGTAGGGGGATTAATATTATTAAATTAACCTCTAAGGCTAGTCAGGAGATAACTCAGCTATTGCAGGAAATAGCTAAAATTGTGCTATTAATTAAAATTAATATAAATATAAGATTTCTTGATTTTAAGAACATTAAAAAGAGAATAAAATTCATATTTGAGGTATGAGCCCAACAGCTTTAATTTTTAGCTTATCTTTTTTTTTACTTATACTTATTTTATAGGAATAAAAAATTTTGAGTTTTTAGGAACCAGTGAAATTCTAGTAGTATAAAAGTCTAAGAAAGACAGAAAACTGTATAATCTACTCTATCAAAATAACCCTTTAAATTCAGGCACTTTCTT